GAAAATCGATCTTACGGTATAGACGCTTATGACCTCCCCCTCTATGCCTTACGGTAATGATTCCTCTGGCATTACGACCTTTACTACAACGGTGCTGTCCATAGATCAAATGATTTCGTGTATTGGGTTTCACTTGATTGTCTACGGCTCCATTACGTGTGCTCGGGCTAGAAGTTTTGTATAAATGTATTGCCATGTTATGAAGTATTTTTCGTTAAGTTCTTTTCTCTAGAATCTCTAGAAGAGGTGGGATAGAATAACCTGGTGGAAGCGTAATGATCATACGTCTGTAATGCATTGCGTGTCCCATAATAGGTCCCATTCTTCTACCCTTTCCCGGGGACGACTATCTAATACCTTCACACCAAAGAAGGGTTCGACCCAATACTGGATTTCTGGCTTAGTGGATCCCGATTCGATATATGTGCGACTATGAATATATTATACTCATTCGTTCTGTATGGATGATGAGATCCCATTGATACAGAGCCCATTCCGATAGACTTATTGAACGTTTCCATTAGTGTGCATCCAGTAGGAATTGAACCTACGAATTTGCCAATTATGAGTTGGGCGCTTTAACCATTCAGCCATGGATGCTTAACATAAGAGGTATCATCATAATCTAAAAGAGGTATGATATCTCTACATCGGATCAAGAACGGGGTCAGAGGGATCAAAAACTGCTAATTCGTATAAAGCCATCGAACCGGCCCAACCAGCAACTAGAGCTCTGTGCATTATATGAACAGAAAGCGGGATCATTCAATACAACAGTATGAACACGATACCAAGGCAAACCCATGGAAATACCCCTTTATCAGATAGAAACTATGTCACTTTATTTTCTCGCATTCATTTACATGAAATAAGAAGATTCTATACTGTGTACCTAAATTTCTTTTTCAGTAGATTCTGTATCAGAAAGAGTGAATATTGATTTTATTCCATTGAAAATAACGGAACAACTCGATTCGTAAGAACAAAGAGAAGCAGATCTATTTTATACCCAATAAGTGCCAATACGCAATGGGAAGATTGGTTCCATTTCGCGGAATCAATGAATGGATACATAAACCAAATCAGGATTTGGAAAGAAGAAATCCAAGGATTCGAAAAAGAAATCCTAGAAATCGAAAGTAGATCTATATAGATAAGTAGATCTATATAGATAGGTTTTGATACCCTCAGATATCAATAAAGTAGGTTTGATCCTGTTCCATCCAGTATGAGAACTGGCAGCATGTTGAACATTGAACACTAGGTTGAGCAAAAAACAGATTATTCATAATACCGAGAAGGTATCTTCGAATATATAGAAAGAGTCCATTGGGCACCTAATGCTTATGTCATAATAGATCCGAACACTTGCCTCAGATCGACTTCAATATCATAATTGCTCTAGTGGATAACTATCTAGTGAATAAGTCAAAAAAAGAGATGGATGATAGATAGAAAAGGACTAATCATAAAGAAAATATCTATCTTTCAGAGGTTCACTAAAAACTTGACTCTTGGCAGGTCTCTTTGTATGTGTTGTCCGGAAAGAGGAGGACTTAATGACTATTATTCGTTCGCCGGAACCAGAAGTGAAAATTCTTGTGGATAGGGATCCTATAAAAACGTCTTTCGAGGAATGGGCTAAACCCGGCCATTTTTCAAGAACAATCGCTAAGGGCCCTGATACCACCACTTGGATCTGGAATCTACATGCTGATGCTCACGATTTCGATAGTCATACCAGTGATTTGGAGGAGATCTCCCGAAAAGTATTTAGTGCTCATTTCGGTCAACTCTCCATTATCTTTCTTTGGTTGAGTGGCATGTACTTCCATGGTGCCCGTTTTTCCAATTATGAAGCATGGCTAAGTGATCCTACTCATATTGGACCAAGTGCCCAGGTAGTTTGGCCAATAGTAGGTCAAGAAATATTGAATGGTGATGTGGGAGGGGGTTTCCGAGGAATACAAATAACCTCCGGCTTTTTTCAAATTTGGCGAGCATCTGGAATAACTAGTGAATTACAACTCTATTGTACCGCAATTGGTGCATTGGTTTTTGCCTCGTTAATGCTTTTTGCCGGTTGGTTCCATTATCACAAAGCTGCCCCAAAATTGGCTTGGTTCCAAGATGTAGAATCTATGTTGAATCATCACTTAGCGGGGTTACTAGGACTTGGGTCTCTTTCTTGGGCGGGACACCAAATTCATGTATCTTTACCGATTAATCAATTTCTCGACGCTGGAGTTGATCCTAAAGAGATACCACTTCCTCATGAATTTATCTTGAATCGGGACCTTTTGGCTCAACTTTATCCAAGTTTTGCCGAGGGAGCAACTCCTTTTTTCACCTTGAATTGGTCAAAATATGCGGATTTTCTTAGTTTTCGTGGAGGATTAGATCCAATCACAGGGGGTCTATGGTTGAGCGATACTGCACACCATCATTTAGCTATTGCCATTCTTTTCCTGATCGCTGGTCATATGTATAGAACCAACTG